TAATAGGTAGGGATGACAGGATTCGAACCCGTGACATTTTGTACCCAAAACAAACGCGCTACCAAGCTGCGCTACATCCCTTTCAATTGGTCTACAGTGTCATTGTAGAGAATCCCGGTTTTGTTTTCCATATCTTTATTTCTTCCATTGATATAGATAAATATCTTGTCATTTCTTCGTTTTGGTTTCAAATAAATAGAATTATACTAAATAAAAATAGTAAAGGACTTCTATTCTATTTCTATTATAGAATTCTATTTCTATTATATTAAAGTATGAAATAAATATGAGATCCTGTAAAAAAATGAGTATTTTTCGCAAATTTCTAGCCTAAAGGCGCATATTTATTTCTTTTAAGATTAAATAAAAGAGTACAATTTATTTTGTACATTTCAACTTGAATTAGGGATTCCGCGTATAAATAAAAGTGGCCAATCATTAAGTACATATACACATCTGGTTATATATGTATTACCATTATATATTAGAAATAATAAAGAAGGAGGAGAATTTAAAATGCGAGATCTAAAAACATATCTCTCCGTGGCACCGGTAGTAAGTACTCTATGGTTCGGATCTTTAGCAGGTTTATTGATAGAGATCAATCGTTTTTTTCCGGATGCGTTGATATTCCCCTTTTTTTAATTCTTGTTATTGCTATGGTAGGGGGGGGAAAGGATTAGAGATAGAATCAAATATCTGTAACTAATCCCTTCCCTTCTTTTTTTTTTCGAATATATATTCGAAAAAAAAGGGGGGGGGTTCCCCYYSKTTGAAACTTGTAACTCGGGCCAGGCTCAAATTTTAATAAAATTAATAAAAAATAGAGTGAAATGTGATGGTTGGGGCAACAATATCATACAAGATACTTAAATAAAAATGAAATGCTGTTCGGCAATTTAAAATTCTAAATCTAGTAATATAGCTAGAAATCATTATATTACTTAATTTATTACTATATTGTTATTTTTACTATATTGATTTATATTGATTTATTGCAACGAAATCTTTCTTTCATAATTAGATTTAGAGTTACCTGTTTTTTTTGTTCCTTTCTTCTTCCTCATTTCGGATCGGAAAATTAAAGAATTGAATGAATCAAAAACCAAAGGAGGCTCATGGCCAAGGGTAAAGATGTCCGAGTAACGGTGATTTTGGAATGTACCAGTTGTGTTCGAAATCGTGTTAATAAGGAATCAACGGGCATTTCCAGATATATTACTCAAAAGAATCGACATAATACGCCTAGTCGATTGGAATTGAAAAAATTCTGTCCCTGTTGTTACAAACATACGATTCACGGGGAGATAAAGAAATAGATCGAACCGGTCGCTCGTGTGTCAGTTTTCCGTTCCAAGGAAGATTAAAAATGACATATTAGATATATCTAATATATATTAATTTAAATATAAACAAACCAAATCCTATTTCGATCAGATCAACTGTGATGGATAATTAAGAAATAGGATTCGGGTCTTTTCTTTAGGATAAGGAATAAACAAACCATGGATAAATCCAAGCGAATCTTTCTGAAATCCAAGCGATCTTTTCGTAGGCGTTTGCCTCCGATTCAATCGGGGGATCGAATTGATTATAGAAACATGAGTTTAATTAGTCGATTTATTAGCGAACAAGGAAAAATATTATCTAGACGAGTGAATCGATTGACCTTAAAACAACAACGATTAATTACTATTGCTATAAAACAAGCTCGTATTTTATCTCCGTTACCTTTTCTTAATAATGAGAAACAATTTGAAAGAAGCGAGTCAACCACTAGAACTCCGGGTCTTCGAACCAGAAAAAAATAGGATGACTCTTGAATTGAATCAAAAAAATTCCAATCCAAACTCAAATGTGGATTGACGCTATTTTTTCTAAAAATAGGAAATCCAGATTTGATTGTCGTGTCATTTGAAAAAAAAAAAATAGGGGAAGTATAAGAAATACTTTTTATTGAACGTGTTTCTTCATTTTGATGACGATTTCATATTTTATTATACTAATTTCTACTCTACCTTCCCAGAGTTCATTTTCCAGGGAACTCCGTTTAAACCATTCCAACGGATTCCTTTCAATCTCTTTATTTTATGATCTCATTGGAAATCATATAAAGACAACTCTTATTTAATATAGCTATTTGGGCAAGTATTTTACGATTAAGAAGCAACTGTTTCTTGTACAGATTGTTTATTAATCTACTATAACTAAAGTATACTTTATTGTCTCGAATTACTGCATTTATACGAGTGATCCACAAACGACGAAAATCTCTCTTTTGTCTACCCCTATCCCTATGAGCCGAAACCAAAGCTCTTATTTTCTGTTGAGTAATAGTCCGAGTAAGTCTTGAATGAGCCCCGCGAAAACTTGATGCAAATAAACGGATTTTTGTTCTACGTCTTCGAGCTATATACCCTCGTTTAATTCTGGTCATTGAATAAATGAAACTTTGATGAATAACTAATTGATTTCCTTTCTTTCAGTTATTCCCTTCCCGTGTCCTAGTCTATTAATAACAAAACGGATTCTTCCAATGTATAAAATAAAAATTCCAATGGCTTTTGCTACTCTAACCTTCCCGACCACGATTTTTTTTTAGGCATTTCGCCTAGAAATAAAATAGAAATAAAAATTGTATTGATACTAGGTATCAAAAACACATAGTAAATAAAAAGTAATAAATAAAAATAGATTCTAGTGGGTTCCATCGTTTCTATGGTTACTTCTTAAACGGCGAGGTCCTCTCTATACACCGGAGCCCTTCCTTCATTTAATGAATGTTATTGTTAACTTGTATAGTTCACATCCTTTGGCTCTACCAAAAATTATCTAGTACTAGGTCTTTCACAACGAGATCTATTTATACAGTAACGGTATTTAATTATGAAGATTTGCTGAGTAGCTGACCCTATTAGTCCGTTGTTTCAAGAATAAGGCCTAAAATTTTGACTTTTTAAAATAAGATTTCCCCCGCTTAATGAATACCATTTGCTATCAATGGGGAATCCTTTCTCATCTTAAATTGAAAATTGAGGTGATTGGATTTGCACCAACGGGAACCATACATTTGATACCCCAATCGAAGGATAGATCTTTTTTTTTTAAGTTATTGAATATTCAATGGAGTTCGTCCATTCTATCCTACTCACTGGTACGGATTGGTGATACTGGATCAATTGTTTTCTTTCTTTTATCCTAGTCCACGGTCTGAACGAGTCGCACATACACCCTAGTACATGTTCCTCGTCGCTGAGGACATCCTCCAAGAGCGGGGGATTTCGTGACATTTCTGATTGGCTGTCTTGTGTTTCTAATAAGTTGTTTAATAGTTGGCATGTTGAATCATATATATATAATGGGCTGGTTTAGATCGATCTTAACCGGATCCTTAGAAATTCTTTTTTTTTTCTATATTATAAATTTCTATATTAAGAAATTTATAAATAGAATAGTAATAGATATAAATAGAATAGTAAATTCGGTAAGAAGATAAAATATCAAATCACGAATTCATGTGAAATCCTTGTTTTTTTTTATTCAGTCGCTACAAGATCAACAATTCCATGAGTTTGGGCTTCTGTTGCTGACATAAAAACATCTCTTTCCATGTCTTCGGATACAACCCATAAGGGTTTGCCTGTCCTTTGGGCATAAACCCTTGTGATGGTTTCGCGCAGCTTCAGCAGCTCTTCCGCTTCCAAGACAAATTCTCCCGTCTGTGCCTCATAAAAAGAACTAGCGGGTTGATGGATCATTACCCTGATGATATAATCTATGATATAACATAAAAAATGTTTCTTCTATACTCGCATGATGAAAGTGAAAGGTGAGTAGATAAAGACTAATCAAAAAAGATATAATTGAACAACCGTACAGGCATTTTTTGCGCATTGCATACGGCTCTATAATGGAATTTACTTTTACCTTACTTACATTGAAGAAATAGAAAAAAAAAATGATAGAGTCTATCAGACTCAGGTTGGTAAATAATCCAATAACCGCCCTTCCTTTTGTAGTAGTTCAAAAATACTATAAAAATACTATGATGGTTCCGTTGCTTTATATATTTATTTCGTCTGTTATTTAGCAATCCCAAAGTTTCTTTTTTTTTTTCAAATAAAAAAACAAGATTTATTTTTATATTCTTTTATAACCTAAATATTGTTAGCCCCCTGGTGTGAAAACAAAAAAGTTTGTGACGCTGAAATAGGCCTCCCGACGGATTGACTAAACTCGAAAATGCCTTTTTATCTCATACTACTCTTTCGATACGTAATCTAACGGTTTAAATAAAAAACATTTCTCATATCGAATTCGAAGTGCCATGCTATTATTACTTAAATATTCATATAGAGCGAAGGCATAGTTTTCTTTTTTCTCTCAAATCAAATAAAAAACTCATTGGCGCCGAGCGTGAGGGAATGCTAGACGTTTGGTAATTTCCCCTCCGACAAGAATAAAAGATCCCATCGAAGCGGCTAATCCCATGCATATTGTCTGTATATCTGGTCGCACAAATTGCATAGTATCATAAATAGCTACTCCGGGTATTACCCACCCGCCAGGAGAGTTTATAAACAAATAAAGATCTTTGGTATCATCCTCTATGCTGAGATATACCATAAGACCAATAAGTTGATTCGAGATCTCGCTATCAACCCCTTGGCCTAAAAAAAGTAATCTTTCTCGATAAAGTCGGTTGATTGGGATAAAATGGTATCCCTTAGAAACCGTACATGCACCTTTTGATGCATACGGTTCAACAAAAATCATGAAAAAAGAGAATCAATGTGTAGATTCTAGCTTTTTTTTTCATAACAGGTTTTTTAACTTATAACTTAATAAAAATAAAATAGATAAAATGGACTTTTCTTTCATTTTTCACGAAAGATGAGTTTTGGCCTGTTTTGTTTATCTAAAAAAATTGCTAAGCTTATCTGACTAACTTCTCATTGATGTATTGTTTCATCGAGATACAATTTTAATCGCGATGTAATTTTCTTGTTCCTGACTGGGCTTCTTCAATTTTTTTAGGTTTATGCTCTACTCCGCGTAAAGATCCGCCCGATTTGGATTTGTACATATAGGACAAATGCCCCAATACCACGTCCTTTTGCTACGACTTCCCTATTTTTTTTTTATTCATTTCATGTCTTCCAACAAATATTCAACGCATTCATCATATTACTCGATTGATTAGCATCACTTTTATTTCTAAATATCTAAATAAATCGAAATAACTAAAATATGATATAAATATGATATTAAGTCGTAATCATAAATATATTAAATATATTTATTACCAATTGGTTTTTTTCTAAACGGAGCCTGGATACTTCATTTAATTGGTCTAACCAAGCCAACCATAAATTATTCTAATTGATAATATTAATCCGTATACCCTCCCTAAAAAATGGATCTAATTGCACTTCACGCTCCAAATTTTTGATAATTGAATCAATCTTTCTCGGGCGAAAGAGGGAATATCTCGATCGGGGAAGAGAACGGGGAAATACCGTATGCCCAATATATCTGACAAGTCGCACTATACGTCAATCCACAATGCATCTTCCTCTCCAGGACTTCGAAAGGGTACTCTTGGAACACCAATAGGCATTAAATAAAAGAAAAATTAAGTACTATATCTCACTTTGATGTGAAAGCGTAACAGTGGGTTTAGTGGCCTAATGCTATTGATTTTATTATCCCATTTTATCCATAGATTGACTAAGTTCATAAAATAAAAAAAAAAAAGAAGACAAAATGAATTAAGGAAAATTCTTCCAAATGAGTCCTTTGAATGATGAACAAATATATATAGATTCACCCATATAAAATGGTATCAACCCCTTACCATTGCGTATTGTTACTTATCGGGTATAGAATAGATCTGCTTCTTTTTGTTCCTACGAACAAAAAAGTTTCATTATTACTAAAAGTAATTATTACGCAAAGCATCAAACAAATATTAATGCTTTCCCCGAGAGAATCCCCTAAAAAAGGGGGTCCATAGCATAGCTTTTTTCAATGCAATAAAGTTACATTGTGTCTATTTTTCGTTGATAAAGGGGTATTTCCATGGGTTTGCCTTGGTATCGTGTTCATACCGTCGTATTGAATGATCCGGGTCGTTTGATTGCTGTCCATATAATGCATACAGCTCTGGTTGCTGGTTGGGCCGGTTCGATGGCTCTATACGAATTAGCCGTTTTTGATCCCTCTGATCCTGTTCTTGATCCAATGTGGAGACAGGGTATGTTCGTTATACCCTTCATGACTCGTTTAGGAATAACGAATTCGTGGGGCGGTTGGAGTATCACAGGAGGGACTGTAACGAATCCGGGTATTTGGAGTTACGAAGGTGTGGCCGGGGCACATATTGTGTTTTCTGGCTTGTGTTTTTTGGCAGCTATCTGGCATTGGGTGTATTGGGATCTAGAAATATTTACTGATGAACGTACAGGAAAACCCTCTTTGGATTTGCCTAAAATCTTTGGAATTCATTTATTTCTCTCAGGGGTGGCTTGCTTTGGTTTTGGTGCATTTCATGTAACAGGATTGTATGGCCCTGGAATATGGGTGTCCGATCCTTATGGATTAACTGGAAGGGTACAGGCCGTAAATCCAGCGTGGGGTGTGGAAGGTTTTGATCCTTTTGTTCCGGGAGGAATAGCTTCTCACCATATTGCAGCAGGGACCTTAGGCATATTGGCAGGCCTATTTCATCTTAGTGTTCGTCCGCCCCAACGCCTATACAAAGGGTTACGTATGGGAAATATTGAAACCGTCCTTTCCAGTAGTATTGCTGCTGTCTTTTTTGCAGCTTTTGTAGTTGCTGGAACTATGTGGTATGGTTCAGCAACTACCCCGATTGAATTGTTTGGTCCGACGCGCTATCAATGGGATCAAGGATACTTCCAACAAGAAATATATCGAAGAATTGGTGCTGGCTTAGCCGAAAATCAAAGTTTATCTGAAGCTTGGTCTAAAATTCCTGAAAAACTAGCTTTTTATGATTACATCGGTAATAATCCGGCAAAAGGGGGATTATTCAGAGCGGGTTCAATGGACAACGGGGATGGAATAGCTGTTGGGTGGTTAGGACATCCTATCTTTAGAGATAAAGAGGGGCATGAACTTTTTGTACGTCGTATGCCGACGTTTTTTGAAACATTTCCAGTTGTTTTGGTCGATGGGGACGGAATTGTTAGAGCTGATGTTCCTTTTAGACGGGCAGAATCAAAATATAGTGTCGAACAAGTAGGTGTAACTGTTGAGTTCTATGGCGGCGAACTAAATGGAGTCAGTTATAGTGACCCTGCTACTGTGAAAAAATATGCTAGACGTGCTCAATTGGGTGAAATTTTTGAATTAGACCGTGCTACTTTGAAATCCGATGGTGTTTTTCGTAGCAGTCCAAGGGGTTGGTTTACCTTTGGGCATGCTTCGTTTGCTTTGCTCTTCTTTTTCGGACACATTTGGCATGGTGCTAGAACC